GTTTTTTCATTGTTTTTCGTCGTTAATAAATATAATAAACGCAAATTTTTTTTAATAATTTCGGGTCCTTCTTTATCTTTACCCCATAGAGACATTGAATAGAACGAACTGCTTTTTTTGCCACTGTAAGTTTGAAAATAAACGTTTAAATGTCCTTCAAAAGCAAGTAAATAGATCCGAAACATATAAAATGCAGTTAATCCTGCTGTGGACCAAGCTATTATTGCAAAAATAGGTGAATACAACCAACTATCATTAAGAATTTCATCTTTGGACCAAAAACAAGCAAGGGGTGGAATACCAGAAAGAGAAAGTGTACCCAATAAAAAAGCAGTTTTTGTAATTGGTACATGTTTTCTTAAACCGCCCATAAGAACCATATTCTGACTTTTATCTGGAGAATATCCAACAATAGCTTCCATCGCATGAATAATTGATCCAGATCCTAAGAACAACAATGCCTTCGAATAAGCATGAGTAATCAAATGAAATAAAGCAGCTCGATAAGACCCCATACCTAGAGCTAACATCATATAACCCAATTGAGACATTGTAGAATAAGCTAAGCTTTTCTTAATATCTTTTTGAGCAAGAGCTAAAGTGGCTCCTAAAAATAATGTTATTATACCTATCAAAGCTATTAGATTTAGAATGTAAGGTATAACTATGAAAAGAGGAAGAAGCCGAGCTACAAGAAAAATTCCTGCTGCTACCATAGTAGCGGCATGTATAAGAGCCGAAATGGGGGTAGGCCCTTCCATGGCATCAGGTAACCATACATGAAGTGGAAATTGGGCGGATTTAGCAACAGCGCCGGCAAATAATAGGGAGGCGCATAAAGTAACAAATAAAAAATTAACTTCATTATTAGAAACCAAGTTATTGAATATTTCAAACAAATCCCGAAATTCGAAACTACCTGTTATCCAATAAAAACCCAAAATTCCTAATAATAAACCAAAATCCCCGACACGATTAGTTACAAACGCTTTTTGACAAGCATTCGCGGCACTGGGTCGTGTGAACCAAAAACCTATTAATAGATAAGAACACACTCCAACTAATTCCCAAAAAATATAAATTTGTATCAAATTAGAACTAGTAACTAATCCCAACATTGAAGTATTGGAAAAACTCATATAAGCAAAAAATCTCAAATATCCCTGATCATGAGACATATAATTGTCACTATAAATAAGAACCATAATTCCAACAGTAGTGATTAATATCGACATAATAGAAGTAAGTGGATCAACCAAGCAGCCAAATTCTAAAGAAAAATCATTATTGATGGTCCAAGACCATACATATTGATAGACAGAATTATTATTTATTTGCTGAATAGAAAAAAGGGCTGAAAAAACCATAACTATACTTAATAATAAAACACTAGGAAAAGCCCACATACGGCGAAGATTTTTTGTTGCCGTTGGAAAAAGTAGAAGTCCTGTTCCAATTAAGATAGGAACTGGAAGTGGAATGAAAGGTATAATCCATGAATATTGATATGTATATTCCATAAAAAAAAAAAAAAAAAAAAATTATCTTAATTAATTGTTTCTGAGTCACCGGTTCTTATTTCTTTTCTTTTGAAAGGGGTCGGTTAATAAAAAAAATTAAGATATATAAAATAAAACTTAAATAGAATTTTCTAGCCTTAATTATTCTGAATCTTTCCAAACTACTTCAAATATTTAAAATCAAGAGGTTATAATTGGTCAAATGATATAAATAAGTCACTAGTGAAAAATAAATACGTATTTAATTTTATTAATACTGAATTGTTAATATTAAATTCAAATTTTTAAATAAAATTTTATGAAGATAAAAAATGAAAATTAGAATTTTCATTTTAATTATTACGTATTACAATAATTTTTTTATATCTATAGAACAAGGATAAATAATTATACCAAAAACAGTATTTGATATGAATCATAAAGCCCATAACTAAAACTATTTATTGTAATTCGGTTATTTAGAATCATTAACCAATTTGTTTTGTAACTCATTGTTTGTCTTCCATTACAATAAAAGCTATTTGTAGGAAATGCTATGATATCCAACACTTTAATTTTACGGAAAAAAAAAAGGGGGCAAATAAAATGCCTTTAAATTATGTATTTTGTATCCTTTAACAGATTAACTACTAGTCTCATTTGATAATTAAAATTTTGTGGACTCTTTCTTCGAGCTTGAACAATTAAATTAATATTTAATTAATATTTAATTAATATTTAATTAATTAATATAATAGAAAAAATTATTAAAGTTTATAGAAAAAATTATTAAAGTTTTTTTTTTTAATTAAGCGGGAGAAGGGTTGGGTTATTAAACTTTTAGATTTTTTTATTACATGTATAAATGTAACACGACGAAAATAGAAAGAAAACGAAACGGACAATCTTTCTTTTTTTTTTTTTTTTGTATTATTTTTTTTTATTTTATCAACTTCAATCTATTTGGCATAGTGTACCTTATCGTTCTTATTAATATTTTATGTGATTTTTAACCCCCCCTTTTTTTTTGGAGTCTAATTTAGAGAAAAAATAGATAGAGAATAGTAAAGAACAATTGATTTTGAACAATAGATGTCTTTCACATCCAACCGAAAAACCTATTATAACTTTTTAATGGCAGTTCCAAAAAAGCGCACCTCTATTTCAAAAAAACGTATTCGTAAAAATATTTGGAAAAGGAAGGGATATAGGGCAGCATTGAAAGCTTTTTCGTTAGCGAAATCTCTTTCTACCGGGAGTTCTAAAAGTTTTTTTTGTGTAACAAATAAATAATCTGAATCGTTCTAATAACTAATAAAGTAATATAATTTTGTTTATAGTTTATTTATAAGATTTATAAGTTATAAAAATGATAAATAATATTTATCAATTATAATTAATATTAACATCATAATAGTATAGTAAAAGAATAAATATTAATATATAAGATAAATTACAATATAAACAATATACATTAAAAATAAAATAAATAAAAAAGAATTAGTCTCATAATGTTTTAATTTAAAACGAATATAAAATTGAATTTGTTTTACTTTAATTTGAAGCCAAATTTTTCTTTCGTTTCTGATATAGATAAGAATTCTGTTGTCTACTGAATTCTAAAAATGAATGGTACTTTTTTGTTTGAAAAAAGGGTAAACGCAAGCGCAAGGTTTCGCCTTTCATTTTAGTATGTTTTATCATTTTCCGGATGGGGATTATCACTTTCCCCATCGCCCTTACTCAATAATAAAAAGAATTTTTTTTTAGTTATATTTTTGATTTTATATTATTTTTATATTATAAAGAAGAGGTCGTTGAAACTAATTGATTAAGTTTAAAATGTTTTTTATAATCTTTTAAACCATTATTTTGGGTTTTAGAAATTATTATCACTATATAAATTCCTTAAACCCAATTTAATTAATATTAATAAAAGCCCCGTTTCCATTTTTAGGTAGTTATATGACGAATGAGCCAATTTTGAGTGATCTATTTTAGATCCTATGTTTCGATTGGAAGATCGATCAAGATATAATATATATATATTAATTAAAAAATTTAGAAAATATTTTGAAGTACGGTACAATTTCTATACGAAATTTTTTATATGATTGATACGACCATCCCAAATACCTAACTTAATGGGTTTGCTAAATCTTAACGCAAATTCTCTACACAACAAAAAATCCTAACGCAACCTAACTATGCAAATATTTACATAAATCTTTTGAGTGTATCGCTGAAATTGTGTTATATAAAAATTCAATTTTTTTATTAATCGATAAAATGAATTTTTTATTTTAGATTAATAAAATAAATGATAAAAGAAATTAATCATTAAAAAATGCAAACGAGGCAGAACATTTTTTTTACTTATATCCAGGGATTGAAGTAAAAATTATATAGTTACAACTGTTACATTTTAGTTTTAGGAGAGCATAAAGTAATAGTCTACGAAAAAATACATTGTTAGTTCAGTTAAATAAAATTGACATCCTAAAATACTAAATAACTAAATAAAAAAATACTAAATTAAATAACTAAATAAAAAGATAATAATAAGAAAAATCAATATTATTAACGTTAACGAAAACGTTTTAATCCCTAATTTTTAAACAAGTTTTTATTCATCAATTTGAATGGTTTCCTAAAAAAAAATATTGGATTGAATTAACTCCTTCAAGCTCGACGATTGAATAAAAATAGGTTATTATGATTTCGAATAAGCCGCTATGGTGAAATCGGTAGACACGCTGCTCTTAGGAAGCAGTGCTAGAGCATCTCGGTTCGAGTCCGAGTGGCGGCATGGCATCTTCTAAAAGAGTAAGTCCTATAATGAATTCAATTCCAATTCCAGATTTCAATTCCTATAATTGAGGGACGCCCTTATTAATTTAATAATTTTTATGATATTTTCAACTTTAGAGCATATATTAACTCATATATCCTTTTCGATCGTTTCAATTGTAATTACAATTCATTTGATAATTTTATTAGTCGATGAAATCGTAGGACTAGATGATTCGTCAGAAAAGGGGATGATAGCTACTTTTTTCTGCATAACAGGATTATTAGTTACTCGTTGGATGTATTTGAGGCATTTACCATTAAGTGATTTATATGAATCATTAATTTTTCTTTCGTGGAGTTTTTCCATTATTCATATTATTCCGTATTTTAAAAAACATAAAAACCATTTAAGCGCAATAACCGCGCCAAGTGCTATTTTTACTCAAGGTTTTGCTACTTCGGGTCTTTTAACTGAAATGCATCAATCCGCGATATTAGTACCCGCTCTCCAATCCCATTGGTTAATGATGCACGTAAGTATGATGGTATTGAGCTATGCAGCTCTTTTGTGTGGATCATTATTATCACTAGCTCTTCTAGTCATTACATTTCGAAAATTCATAAGGATTTTTAGTAAAAGCAATAATTTAGAAAATGAGTCAGTTTACTTTAGTGAGATTCAATACGTGAACGAAAGAAACAATGTCTTACGAAACACTTCTTTTATTTCGTCTCAAAATTATTACAGGTATCAATTGATTCAACAATTGGATCGTTGGAGTTATCGTATTATTAGTCTAGGGTTTATCCTTTTAACCGTAGGTATTCTTTCGGGAGCAGTATGGGCTAATGAAGCATGGGGATCATATTGGAATTGGGATCCAAAGGAGACTTGGGCATTTATTACTTGGACCATATTCGCTATTTATTTACATATTCGAACAAATAAAAATTTTGAAAGTGTAAATTCTGCAATTGTGGCCTCAATGGGCTTTCTTATAATTTGGATATGCTATTTTGGGGTTAATCTATTAGGAATAGGGTTGCATAGTTATGGTTCATTTACATTAACATCTAATTGAATAAAAGACTTGACGAATATAAACATAGGACGGCATACAGGTATATATAAGAAAACTTCATGTAAACAATCAAGAACCATTTGAATCATTTCCATTACTTGATTCAAATGGTTCTCACAAATTCAAAAGATATCTAGTTATAATAGAATTCCAATTTATTTATTTTACTTAAAAGAATATAAAATATTTTACTTAAAAGAATATAAAAGACTCATTTTTTTATTGTACAATCAACCATTTTTAAAATCATGGGATTTCAGTTTCATTTTTTGGTTTACTCACAAAAACTATCGAAAAAAATAATTGGATATAATAGCTTCGACCTTGTCAACTGATAATGATAAAACGAAATCGGGATAAACACCAATACCTATTACAGGTAAAAGGATAGAGATCGAAACAAATAATTCTCGCGGTCCAGAATCAAAAAAAGAAGAGTTTGGGGCATTAAAAAGCTTGTATCCATAGAACATCTGGCGTAACATAGATAATGAATAAATAGGAGTTAATATCATTCCAATTGCCATTACAAAAGTAATTAATATTTTTGTCATTAAAAGATATTTTTGACTAGTAAGTATTCCAAAAAAAACTAACAATTCGGCAACAAAACCGCTCATGCCCGGTAATGCAAGAGAAGCCATTGATAAGATACTGAAAGTCGTGAATATTTTTGGAATTGCGATAGCCATTCCGCCCATTTCGTCGAGATAAACAAGACGTATTCTATCATAACTCGTTCCGGCCAAGAAAAAAAGCGCAGCGCCAATAAATCCGTGAGAGATGATTTGTAAAATGGCTCCGTTGAGTCCTGTATCGCTTATAGAACCAATTCCTATAATTATGAAACCCATATGAGATACAGAAGAGTAGGCTATTCTTTTTTTTAAATTACGCTGACCGGGAGATGTTGAAGCTGCATAGATTATTTGAATTGTGCCTACTATAATCAACCAGGGAGAGAATATAGAATGGGCGTGGGGTAATAATTCCATATTGATCCGAACCAATCCATACGCTCCCATTTTTAATAAGATTCCGGCTAAAAGCATACAAGTACTGTAATGTGCCTCTCCATGGGTGTCTGGTAACCATGTATGTAAGGGTATGATCGGTGATTTGACAGCAAAAGCAATAAGAAATCCAATATAGAATATTATTTCCAGTGCTACAGGATACGATTGATTAGCTGATGTTTCAAAATTTAATGTTGGTTCATTGGAACCATATAAACCAATACCCAAAACTCCCATTAATAAAAAAACGGAACTTCCTGCAGTGTACAAAATAAATTTTGTAGCTGAATACAAACGTTTCTTTCCCCCCCACATGGATAGAAGTAGATAAACTGGAATTAATTCTAACTCCCACATGATGAAAAAAAGTAAAAGGTCTCGAGAAGAAAATGGTCCTATTTGACCGCTATACATTGCTAACATCAGAAAATGGAATAGTCGGGAATCTCGAGTAATCGGCCGAGCCGCTAAAGTAGCTAAAGTTGTGATAAATCCTGTCAGTAAAATGGGTCCTATAGAAATTCCATCTATTCCCAATCTCCAGTAAAAATCAAAAAAATCGATCCATTTATAATCCTCTGTCAGTTGCATTAATGGATCATCCAATTGGAAACGATAACCGAATGCATAGGTTGTTAGAAGGAGTTCCACTATGCATATACCTATAGTATACCACCTAATTATCTTATTTCCTCTATGAGGGAGAAAGAAAATTAAGGAACCCGCGAATATTGGCAAAACTACAACTAGCGTTAACCAAGGAAAATTATTCATGGTAAAAACAAGATAAACTTGGACCAGAAAAACCCGTGCTCAAAATAAATAGTTTTTGAGCGCGGGTTTTTGTCGGTAAAGGTAAAAAAATCAAATGTATTCAAGTAGGGTTTTCTGGAACGTATTAATAAGCCAGACCCATACTTCGAGTTGTTTCATGCCATAAATAAACTCGAACACTCAAGAAATCTGTCGGACAGGCGGATTCACATCTCTTACAACCGACACAGTCCTCTGTTCTTGGAGCAGAAGCAATTTGCTTAGCTTTACACCCGTCCCAAGGTATCATTTCTAATACATCCGTTGGGCAGGCGCGCACGCATTGAGTACACCCTATACACGTATCATAAATCTTTACTGAATGTGACATTTGGATCTATAAATTTTTGAATGTCAGAAAGTTTCGATCTAGTAAACTTGTAAATGAATCATATATTTAGACACCAGATGAATCAATAATTTATCATAATTTTTCTAATCAATCTACTTCTGGATTGACTCATGCGATAGAGCCAAGATACTTTAATTTCTTACATTTTTGAAAACATGTATTATTACGTAATGTATGGTCATGGTAATTCTAATTTATGAATATTAGAATTTATATGATTAATACTACTTATTCAACAAATTCGATTGATTGATACGAGTTGATTTTCTGTTACGATAAATTGATGAAACAATAGCCGGGCCAATAGCTGCTTCAGCGGCTGCAATAGCTATAACAAAAATTGAGAAAATATTTCCTTTTAATTGGCGACTATCAAAAAAATCAGAAAATGTTACGAAATTCATATTAACCGCATTCAGTATAAGTTCAAGACACATAAGGGCTCTAACCATATTCCGGCTCGTGATCAATCCATAGATACCGATAGAAAATAAGTAGGCACTCAAAACAAGTACATGTTCGAGCATCATTGACCAACTCCTTATCAATTTCGATTCATTTCAATATGAACTGAACAACAATTCAACAGATTCAATTGACTAGAATAAAAAAAAGTACGGAACAAAGGCAGATTTTCTATTGTTAATAGAATAGATTGAATAATTTCTATTTTAGACATAAACAATCTTTAATTAAAGGGAAATAAATGTAATGTAATGTAATAAAACCGAACAGAGTTTAATGTGCATTGCTAATTCTATAAATTTTTTACTGTCGCGCCACGGCAATTGCACCTATCAAAGCGGCTAAAAGAATTATCGAAACGAATTCAAATGGAAGAAAAAAATCTGTTGATAAATGAATTCCAATTTGTTGACTATTACTTATCAAATCTTGCTCTATAATCTGGTTTGATCTTGTAGTCCAAATAATTCCGTACCATGACGTATCCGTAATAATAATCATGAGTAAAACAAAAATACTTGTACAAACTGGCAAAGTAACCACATCCCCAATGGTCCAAAGATTCAAATCTTTGTAATATTCTGAACCATTCATGAACATCACAGCAAATACGATTAAAACATTTATAGCTCCCACGTAAATAAGGAGTTGTGCAGCAGCTACAAAATAAGAGTTTAATAGAATATAGAATAAGGATATACAAACAAGAACCAGTCCCAATGAAAAGGCAGAATAAATGGGGTTGGTAAATAATACCACCCCCATACCTCCTAGTATAAGAACCGACCCCAGAAAGACTAAAAGAAAATCATGTATTGGTCCGGGCAAATCCATTATATGTAAAATAAGAGATAAATAAATAGAAATGTTTTTCATGACCTTATTGAGACCCGACCAGAAATTTTTTTTTTTCTGATTTTTGAGCAATTCCTAATTTAATCCTAAGTAAATAAATACTAAGGGATATGAATAAATGTGAGTACTATTATTGGACTAATTTCATTCTTTATCTGAAAGAGTCGTTCTAATTCTAAACGATATATTTTTAAAAAAATTATGGATATATTAATTAATGGATTTTCAATCCAAATTAAGACGCGTTTCTTACCAACCAATCAATAGTTGGTATTTGTAGTTATTGACCAAACAACACGAAAGAAACCTAAATTCCTTCTATATTAGTTATTAGTAAAGTAATTATAAATTATTCGTTAATAAGAGATTTACTTATTTATTTGAGGCGAATTCAAAATTGTTCGAATTGTATAATCGTCAATTACTGACATTGGTAAACGACCCAAAGCAATTTGATTATAATTCAATTCGTGACGATCATAAGTAGAAAGTTCATATTCTTCAGTCATTGATAAACAATTCGTTGGACAATACTCAACGCAATTACCACAAAATATACAGACTCCGAAATCAATACTGTAATTAAGCAGCCGTTTCTTGCGAATATCAGTTTCCAATTTCCAATCAACAACGGGTAGATCTATAGGACATACACGAACGCATACTTCACAAGCAATACATTTATCAAATTCAAAATGGATTCGACCGCGGAAACGCTCCGCGGTGATTGATTTTTCATAAGGATATTGAATAGTTACGGGTAAACGATTTGCGTGGGATAAAGTAATCATGAAACTTTGACCAATGTACCTTGCAGCTCGTACTGTTTGTTGACCATAATTCATGAACCCAGTTACCATAGAGAACATATCGTTAATATATATATGAATAGTTTTATGTTTGTTTATTTCTCTTGTTTGAGACACGTTGTGAATATAGAATGTTACTTTACAGTGAAAAGAGTTGGAAAGAAGTTGTTAATAATAGATTACCGAGAGAAATAGGTAAAAGAAATTTCCATCCAAGATTCAATAGTTGGTCCATTCTTAGCCTCGGTAAAGTCCATCTTGTTGTGATAGGAATGAACAAGAACAAATAAGTTTTAGCTAATGTAATAAAGATACCAATTATCGCTCCAAAAACTCCACATGTTTTATTTATTTCAAAAAGCTCAGAAACATATATGTCCGGAATAGATATATTCCAACCTCCCAAGTAAAGAACTGTTACAAATAATGAAGAAACCAATAGGTTTAGATAGGAAGCAACATAAAATAACCCAAATTTTATACCCGAGTATTCGGTTTGATAACCTGCTACTAACTCTTCTTCTGCTTCTGGTAAATCAAAAGGTAATCTCTCACATTCTGCTAGGGAAGAAATAATAAAAATGATAAACCCTATAGGCTGACGCCACAAATTCCATCCCCAAAAACCATATTTTGATTGCGCCTCAACAATATCAATTGTACTTGAACTGTTAGATAATTATAGTCGGTGATACCATCACTGTTACCATCGCTATTACAGAACCGTACATGAGATTTTCACCTCATACGGCTCCTTGAAGGCCAGAAATAAATATAGGGACCGCGTCAGTATTCTTTTTTGAATCTTGATATGTTTGTAGGATGGATAACTATCGGCCGGTCCCAAATTAGACCAATTGAATTCTGTCTGTTATAATTATTTTAATTCAAAATTAAATAAAAAAAGTACTTCTGAATTGATCTCATCCTTTCTTTAATTTAATAATTTCAATAATAATTTCAATTCTTCTTTGTTCAGTAATAACTTAACTGTTCAATAAAATACTTCTTGTAAAAATATCAATAACCCGTTGGTTTCACGTACGAAAAAAAAATTCTATATTAATTAATGAATTATGACACAAATTATATATCTATTAATATGTATATGGGAAAGAATAAAAGTAACAAAGAATAAATAAAGTATATCTTTTTTTTTTTTTCGTTCCTATTCTTCTTTCTATTTCTGAGAAAAAGAGGGCTTTCAAAATAAAGTAAAGGATTATTTCGTTTCGAATAGTTATTTATTAAATCGGTGGATAGGAGTATACTCTGGATTGGAATCGTGTCATGGGGAGTACTGCCTGATCATTTCTACCAACTTAAAGCCCCAATTAGTATTCTTTGTTTGTATATTATGTAAAAATGTCCTTTTGGAGAATTTACATAATCTCCATTACTAATCCTTTACATATGTTCGTGTTTCTAACCATCCACTCGTTTTTGCTCAATCCCCCGTTATGCTAATACATAAAAATGATAGTGAAAACTCAATACGGGGGATCTTTTGAACCCGCTTCAAGTCAGGATGACTAATCAACCAATCTTGGGGGAAACGGTCTCTTCTGTTTATGTTTATTTCCGCTTAACTCTCTAACTCTTATACATAGAAAATGAGAATCAATCTTTTTACTGCGAATTTATATATAAGCTGTTTTCTTTCACTCATATAACTATTTGATTTAGTTCATCAACCCGAATAATGAATAAAAAAAAATTAAGATATCTACTCAATTCAATCCATTCCAACCCTTTCCTTGAAAGGAAGGAATAGAGAAAAGTTTCTGTCTATGTATCAACGAATCGCACGTAGAGATATTGATAACACACATAAAGTTAATGGTATTTCATAACTAATCGATTGAGCAGCAGCTCGTAGACCGCCTAAAAAGGAATATTTATTATTTGACCCGTATCCCGACATAAGAAGTCCAATTGGAGCAATACTGGAAATGGCAATCCATAAAAAAACACCGATATTGAGATCCGCTAAAACAAGGTGATATCCAAAAGGAACTACTGAATAGCTTACTAAAATTGATATGACTGCTATGGATGGCCCGATACTGAATAAACGAGTATCCCCCCTAGATGGAAAAAGATTTTCTTTGAAAAGTAGTTTTGTCCCATCTGCTAGAGCTTGAAGAACTCCCAAAGGGCCGGCGTATTCAGGTCCAATACGTTGTTGTATCCCTGCCGATATTTCTCTTTCTAACCATACAATTACCAGTACGCCTATTGTGATTCCCACTACAAGAGTCAAAATAGGAACAAGAACCCATAGAATTCCATAAACCTCTTTAAAAAATTCTAATCTAGAAAAAGAATCGATATCTTGTACTTCCGGTGTATCAATTATCATTTCAACGATCAACTTCTCCCATAATGATATCTATACTACCTAGTATCGTCATAATATCAGCCAATTTCATTCTTTTAACTAACCGCGGAAGAATTTGCAAATTGATAAAACCCGGCGGGCGGATTTTCCATCTCCAAGGAAAACCACTCTGATCCCCTATGAGAAAAATTCCCAATTCTCCCTTTGGGGCTTCTACTCTCACATAAAGTTCTTGTTTCGGCAATTCAAATGTAGGAGACGGCTTTTTACTAATAAATCGATATTCAAAATCATTCCATTCCGGATTCCTTTCTCTATCAAAGTATCGTATTTCTAAATTCTCATAGGGTCCCCCTGGAATTCCTTCCAGGGCCTGTTGAATAATTTTTACGGATTCTATCATTTCACCAATTCGGACTAGATAACGAGCCAATGAATCTCCTTCTTTTTGCCACTGTACTTCCCAATCAAATTCGTCGTAACATTCATAATGATCAACTTTACGAAGATCCCATTGTATTCCGGAAGCTCGCAGCATTGGTCCCGATAAACCCCAATTTATTACTTCCTCTCTACCAATAATGCCTACTCCCTCGACTCGTTCTAAAAAAATAGGATTTCGTGTAATAAGTTTTTGATATTCAGCAACTCTTGTTAAAAAATAATCGCAGAAATCCAAACATTTATCTATCCAGCCATGAGGTAGATCGGCCGCTACTCCTCCGATACGAAAATAATTATGCATCATTCTCATACCGGTGGCAGCTTCGAATAGATCATATACTAATTCTCTTTCTCTGAAAATATAGAAAAAGGGAGTTTGTGCACCAATATCCGCCATAAAAGGACCGAGCCATAACAGATGAGAAGCTATACGACTCAACTCCAACATAATTATTCTGATATAGCTGGCTCTTTTAGGTACTTGAATATTTCCCAACTGTTCCGGTCCGTTTACAGTTATTGCTTCTGTGAACATAGTAGCTAAATAATCCCACCGTGTTACATAAGGCAAATATTGTATAATTGTTCGATTTTCCGCAATTTTTTCCATTCCTCGGTGTAAATAACCCAATATTGGTTCACAGTCAATAACATCTTCACCATCTAGAGTAATGATGAGTCGAAGAACACCATGCATTGATGGGTGGTGGGGGCCCATATTGACTATCATGAGGTCTTTTCTTGTAGCCGGTATATTCATAGGTTTTTCCTCGATTCATTCTTTCATGAATTGCTGAAAACGAAAAAAAGTTCATTAAAATTCAAGATCTAATAAATCAAATAATTCAAAATGCCTTTATAAAAATTAAAATCAAATTAACGAGTTTTTGACTCCCGAATATCCAACCGATTAATTAATTCTTTATAACATATTCTATTTTTCTTTGACAAATAAGACAGTAATCGTTGGCGTTTTCCCAGAATTTTACGTAAACCTCTCTGAGATAAATAGTCTTTTTTGTGTAATTGTAAATGTGAAGTAAGTCTTCGTATCCTATTGGTGAAACTAACTATTTGAAATTCAACAGATCCTCTGTTTTCGTCTTTTTCTTCTTGTGAAATAACTGAGATGAATGAATTTTTTACCATAAACTGAAATCTTCTCTCCCCCCCTCTTTTTATTTTAAGATATTTTTTATTGATAGATATCTTTATTGATCAGTAATAATAATGCCCCTAATTTTTATTTGGTATATACAAAAATTTTTATTTCGTTATTAATTTCTAATTTTTTAAAATTTAATAAAACTTACTCAATCCTATTTTCATTTTAAAATTGGATTTGAAAGGGGATACAAAAGTATGGTTGGTTTCTTCACTCACAAAAGATAAAAGTTTAGACCTAAAATAAGAAAATTTTGTTCATTCTAGATCTAATTGATATGTCATTGAATTAGTATCATGTATCAGAATGGAATGTAAGACAATGTATGCGTGCATCTCTTTGTCGTCATAGACCAGATCTGGTATGGGAAATATAGGAAAAATGTACTATTAATGAATTTTCAATCGCGGATACATACGTATCCTTACCATACTGAAACAACTGCCATTATTGGTATTAAACCAATAACGATTCATACAAGCTAAATCTTCTAATCGATAATTGGGCCAAAGAAATAGCTTTAATTTTATAAGTTTTTTTTTATATTTTTTGCTTTTATCCACAACTTGACTGTTTACCTCATTCCCATTACAAAAAGATGCCTTTCTATGTCTATTCTTAGAATTTAAACAAATTAGAATTCGCAATTCTCTACGACGTCTAGGCGATAAAATATTTTCAGGAACAAACAAATCATAATTTTTTTTATATCTATTTCCAGTCATCTTTTGATGTTTTGTAATGACTTCATCAGAATTCTTATCAACATGTTTTTTTTCTCGGTATCTTTGATTTATTTGATGTTTACTTTTATGAACTAATGAAATACCGAGGGTTTGATACATAATAAATTTTCCATCATTTTTTATAGCTAGACGAATTGGTTCAATAATCAAAAATCCCCTTTTAATAAATTCTGTAAGAGTTACATCTTTCTGAATCGTCAAAATATCCAGACTCATTTCGCCCCTTTGAATAGAGGATATAGTAATTTCTCTTGGATTTATCAGTCTAAGCAGGAGACAATATACGTTGATGTTATTGATTATTTTTTTATTTAAAGAATCATCCCATCTCAATTGAAAATACAAATACCTTTTTAGGAAGAAATCAAACTCCGCTTTTGTATTGATCTTGTATTGCTTTTTATTTCTATGTTTTTTCATGTCCGATCCCGTATAATCTTCTTCAACATCTTTTTCTTGGTTTGAAAGAGCTGATTTAAGATCTGCTTGGCCCGTGGATTCTTTTTCTCCTTGATTTCGGTTTTCTAATTCAAGAGATTTTTTTTCATTCGACGATATTGATATAAAAGGATCTCTTTTTTTATTTCCAGTGATGCTTTTGTTTTCACTAGCATTTTTTTTTATATTAGAATTAAAAAGTAGTAATTTAATTGGTATAACCCACGGTTTCATTTTATACGTATTATAAAGTCTCACAAATTCTGGCAAGAACCAAAGTTCCAGATTTGATATGGGACGACTTAGTATTTCTTCATTCATTCCCATCCAATCCAAAAGGGGTTTTTGATTGGATAGGTTGATTTTTTGGTCTTGCTGAAGTGTGAGATAAAAAAGACCCTTATTATTGATTTTATCAATTATTTGATACTTATTAACCCTAGTCTTAGTATATTTATTACTGTTAGTGTCAGTATCAATATTGATCCAGGCCTCAATATCGACCTTCGTTTTAAGACAAAAATCGAGAATTCTCCAATCAAAAAATTTTCTATCCGTATTTTTATCCATATCTCGAATATCATCTTCTACCATATTAAATGATTTTTGTTTATGTGTGTTGTAATTATAAAAAATATCTTGGTTAGTTTTTACTTGTAATGGTGATCCATAAATTGAAGAGTACTTCTTAGTTTCAGAATTTATAGATTTATATGCTAAAAGATCATATCTATATTGTTTTTTAAAATTATCCTTTTGATTCAATAATAAATCCGTTTCAATTTTTGTTTTTTTTTCGTAGTGAATTAATTCATCTTTTTCATATAAATCACACAAATCTTTATATAAATCTTTATTTTGAGCTATACAGTTCAATATATTTCGCCATTTTTGTGGTACTACTCTAGACCATTTAATTTGAGATACATCACATTGATATTGATAATGACTCCTTAACCAATTTGTCCATTGATTCATTCCAGAATTGCGAAGATTCTTAGGTCTTAATTCGGAATGAAATAGTTCTTGTCTTACAACAAAAAAATCCTTTATTTCATTCTTAAGAAAAAGGGGGGTTCCATTATATTGAAATACGGATTTCAATTTCTCTAACTTAATAAGTTGGGTTTGTGATAATTTGTAAAATACATATGCTTGTGAAAAGTAAGATAAGTCAAAAAAAGTCTTTGAATTTTTTTGACTAAGACTAATATTAGTATTAGAAAGTGACTCTTTTATAATCGAAATAAATTTAATTAAACTTTGATTTGTTTTATTAATTCTTTCTTGATTTGCTTCATTACTGTTAATGTTTTTATTAATAATTTTTTTTGTTGATTCAAGAAAAAGTTGTGTATTGATACTAGGAATATTAATCATAGATAGAAAGATATCTATGTATATCTTTTCAATGAAAAATATTATAAAATAATGGGATTTACGGATTAATCGAGCAGTTCTTCTTTTTAATATCTGCCAAATATTTTTTTGTGATTCCAATCTTTTATCATCATAACTTATTTTGTTAGAACTCAAATTTCTATCTGAAGTTATAAATCCCTTTTTCTTGTCTTTTGTAATTTTTTCTATTTGATTTATGATTGTGTTTATTCTATCAGTCAGATCTTGCATTTTTTTTTCTGTTAATGAATAATTTGTCCAATCCTGAGATCTAATTTGAATGGACGATTCCTGAATCATCCGATTACTGATTATTGAATCTTTTTTAATTTCACTCAATTCATATACTTCTATTTCTCTCAATCCAAATAATATAATTGGGTTTATTTTTGAGAGTTCTTTTATTATTTCTTTTATAAACAGAATGTTTTTAATGATCCATTTTTTTGGTTTTTTTGAGACATTTAGAAACAATTTTGTTTGTTCTTTAAAAATTCCTAGAATTATAAAACATTTCTTTTGCAATTTTTTAATTTTTTTTTTGAGTTCTTTTAAAATCGGTTCAAAAAATGAAAGTTTTTTTCTGGGAGAACCAAAAGGTAGTTCAGCTTCCATTCCAAAAATTGTTAAAAAACAAAAATCATTTTTTTGACCTTGCTTTTTCATTGGATCGTTATAAGGGGCTCGTAACTTAGATCTGTGCCAAGGTTTAAGACGAAAAGGAAATAGGATCTTGATCTGAATGCCGTCTGTTAACCAGTTTTTTGGAAATTCTTTTTCTGATAATTGAACGCCGTTATAGGTACATTTAACATGCATTTCTCTATTCCAATCCTTTAAGTCCTCATACCATTCCGGAAATTGAAATAATAGTATACGGACGATATTTTTAGCTATTATCAATGAAGGTAATATAATATATTTTCTAAGAATTGATTGGGTTACTAATAAAAAACCTCTCATTACTTGAGCAAGTAAAATACTATCCCAGGCTTCCGCTATTTGTATACGCACTTTCTCCTTTCTTTTGTCTTCTTCTTTTTTGTCCTCCTCTTTTTTTTTCGCGCTTTCTTTTGTCTTTTTCTCTGTATAATTCGAAATTGTGAATTCTGTGTTTTTACACATCCAATTTCTAAAATTTTTTTTCATCCGTTCAGAAATATCAAAAAAAAAAAAAAAAGATTTGTCTATTCGGTCCAAAAAAAGAGGGGAATGCGCATTTGCTTCAAAGAGTTTCCAAGTAACTGTTTTACGTCTTTGAGCGCGCATGGAGCCTTTGAT